TCGTAAAAAAGATTAGAACTTCCGGGGCCGGCTTTACCACTAAAATTATGGTAGGGTCTTCTAGGCTAGTTAAATACACAAAATTTTGGGATTTGTATATATATATATATATATATATATATATATATAAATGCACCCCAATAGCCAATATCTGAACTAGCTTGGTTTAACACGTTCTTAGGTCCTCCTTGGTTTCGGGGTTTGACAAGGATAAACAGGACTTCCGGGGCGTTAAGGGGGTAAGGGGGTTTGTCGCGCAAAAGCCGGGGGCGGAAGCAGCAATTATAGAGGAAAGTGCAATAGGCGTTATGTACATGAATTAGAAGTGTATGAGTCTTCGGTTATGTCTTTCAATAATGGATATACTTTGTCACATGCAAGGAAAATGTACAACCTTAATTTAACATTTGGGCCTGCACTCTGAAATGTTAGTGAAGGGAAAACCAATAAAAATTCACCCCTTGCATTTAAAAGAACGCCAGGCATGTGGGGTAATGAATCGAATGATTAACACATCTGACTAATCAGATGCCGTTTACTACTAGATTGTTAGTGGTTCTTGTAGCGATGTACCTGAGATTCCGAATCAGATACCAGGAATAATTCACTAATAACGACCCTTGGATAAAATGTCCCTGATTCTATCATTAATGATATGTTCTTGATTGGACCGGTTGGTGGTCTCTCACTTGAATGGTGAATAAATATAAGCTATTACCTGCTTTATGTTTAAAATAGATGAATGGTTATTAAACATAGTATGTACTCATGTTAGTGGCTGTGAGGAAGATACCGGACACATGTCCAAATACATACCTTTTATGTAAGGGGAGTACTAAATGTTATGTGAATAGACATGTGTGGCTTCTTGTGAAATTGTTTAGCAGAAAATAGTTTAGTTTAGAATCCTGGCTTTGGGAGTCAGGGGTGTGAGTTGAAATCTCTCTTTTCTGGGCGCTAGGGAGGGGTTTAACCTCCGATCTTCGGTTTACAAGACCGATGCTTTAGAGTTAAGCTACTAGGGCAAGCTCATTCAAGTGCTTTATTCTCTAGATAGCCTGCTAGTGGAAATAAAACTAGGAATAGTGCAAAATATAGGGCTGATGCGATCTGGCCAATAATAATAAAGGGGTGTTCTACTGGTATTCCCCCGATTCAGGTCAAGATTAGTATGTCTGCCACGAGTGTTCAAAATAGGAGCTGGGTTAGGGGGCGGAAGGTTAGTCCTCGCTGCTTCGAGGTGTGAAGAATTGGAACTACTAATAGAACTAGAATGGAAAATAATAGGGCGAGTACACCTCCTAGCTTGTTTGGAATGGATCGCAAGATAGCGTATGCAAACAGGAAGTATCACTCAGGTTTGATATGGGGAGGGGTGACTAGGGGGTTTGCTGGGGTGAAATTTTCTGGGTCCCCTAGAAGGTTGGGGGAGAACAAAGCTAACGCTGTTAATAGAACAAGCATAACGACGAAGCCGAGCAAGTCTTTGTAAGAGAAGTATGGGTGAAAAGAGATTTTGTCTGTATTGGAGTTGAGGCCAATAGGGTTATTTGATCCGGTTTCGTGTAAAAAAAGTAGGTGCAGGATGGTAACAGCAGCGATAATGAAGGGCAGAAGGAAGTGGAATGCAAAGAACCGTGTTAGCGTTGCGTTATCTACGGAGAATCCACCTCAAATTCATTGAACAAGAGTGTCACCTACGTAAGGTACTGCTGATAGGAGGTTGGTAATTACTGTGGCACCTCAGAAAGACATTTGTCCTCAGGGAAGGACATAGCCCACGAAGGCCGTCATCATGACTAAAAGGAATAGAACTACTCCGAGATTTCAGGTTTCTTTGTAAAGGTAAGATCCATAGTACAATCCTCGGGCGATGTGAATATATAGGCAAACGAAGAAGAATGATGCGCCATTTGCGTGGACGTTGCGAATAAGTCAGCCGTAGTTTACGTCCCGGCAGATGTGAACGACTGATGAGAAAGCAGTTGTAATGTCCGAAGTATAGTGTATGGCTAGGAATAGTCCGGTTAAGATTTGGGTAATAAGACATAATCCTAGGAGAGAGCCGAAATTTCATCATACTGAGATGTTGGGGGGTGTTGGGAGGTCAACGAGTGCGTCGTTTGCGATTTTAATGAGTGGGTGCGTTTTTCGTAGGCTTGTCATTAAAGTTCCTATAGTTGAAAACAACAGTGGCTCTTCGAGTCACAGGTCTTAGTGAGAATCTGAGTGGGAATTATGGCTTTCTATTCGTGTTTTTTATTAGTAGCTCTAGTTGTAGGGCTGATTGCCGTGGCTTCTAATCCCACACCTTATTTTGGGGCGTTGGGTCTGGTAATGGTCGCGGGGGTGGGGTGTGGAATTTTGGTTAGTTGTGGGGGGTCCTTCTTATCCCTCATTCTTTTCTTAATTTACCTGGGAGGGATGCTTGTAGTGTTTGCTTATTCAACGGCTTTGGCTGCTGAGTCTTACCCGGAGGCTTGGGGGAGTCGTTCTGTGGCTGGGTACGTGTTGGTTTATTTTCTTGGAGTAAGTCTGGTAGCCGCAGTTTTCTGAGGGGGGTGGCACGAGGGGTCTTGGGTGGTAATAGATGGGATGGAGAGCTTTTCCATGTTGCGGGGGGACATGAGTGGTGTGGCCGTCATATATTCGTGTGGGGGGAGCATGCTGGTTATATGTGCTTGGGTGCTTCTGTTAACTCTGTTTGTGGTGTTGGAGTTGACTCGTGGGCTTGATTCTGGTGCTCTTCGAGCTGTCTAGGGGCGTAAGGCAATAAATGTGGTAGCTAGGGAGAGTAGGGCCATAATTAGGAAGAGTTTAATAGTGGGTCGATGTTTTTCATAAAATACTAGCATGAGTGTGACTAGCATGGACGCGAAACCATAGGGGCCAATAAGCTCCGATCAGGTCTTTTCGAGCTTAGTAATCTGTTGTCCCAGGCGTAGGTTTAGTTGTGGGATAAGTCGGTGTATAATAGTTGAGTAGTGTCATAGTGCATTAGAAAGGTGGTGCAGGAGCGTCTTAGGGTTAATTTTGTTGAATTTTTGATTGAATGAGATTACCTCCTTAGCCAGCACGAGTCCAATAACTGTGACTGCAAGGGCTGCTAGTTTAAGATGAATTGGCATTGTTATAGTGGGTGTTTTGTAGGGTACTATGTTATAGGAGATAATGAGTCCTGCAAAGATACTTCCTCAGGCGAGTCGGTAAATAGCGCTTATTGGGATAGAGCTCTCATCAGTTGGGGCATAAGTCTGGGACCGAGGGAATCCTAGGGCTACGAGGTATAATATTCGGAAGCTATAGACTGCGGTAAAAGATGTGGCTAGAAGTGTTATAAACAAGGCTCCGGTGTTCAGGTGTGAGGTGTTAAGGGTCTCGATGATAATGTCCTTAGAAAAGAATCCGGCTAGGAATGGAGTACCCACTAGGGCTAGATTTCCCACGGTGAAACATGCTGTTACGCCTGGGAGGGTATAAATGAGGCCTCCCATTTTTCGAATATCTTGCTCATCCTGGAGGCTGTGGATGATTGCCCCGGAGCATAAAAATAGTATAGCTTTAAAGAAGGCATGCGTGCAGATGTGTAGAAACGCTAGTTGTGGTTGTCCCAGTCCTAGTGTAACTATCATTAGGCCAAGTTGACTTGATGTTGAGAAGGCTACGATTTTTTTAATGTCGTTTTGGGTGAGGGCACAGGTGGCGGCAAATAGGGTGGTTAAGGCTCCTAGGCATAGGCAGCATGTTAGCGCTAGTTGATTACTTTCTATAATAGGATGGAACCGGACTAGTAAGAAGATTCCTGCAACAACTATGGTGCTGGAGTGGAGTAGGGCAGATACAGGGGTTGGACCTTCTATGGCTGCGGGGAGTCATGGGTGAAGGGTAAACTGAGCTGATTTTCCGGTAGCGGCGAGGATAAGCCCCAAAAGAGGGAGAGTTATGTCTATACCCTTAGACAGGGTGAAGATCTGGGGGATGTCCCAGGTGTTTAGGTTCATAGCTAGTCAGCATATAGTCAAGATGAAGCCGATATCTCCTGTCCGGTTGTAAACAATGGCTTGGAGAGATGCGGTGTTTGCGTCCGCTCGTCCGTATCATCAGCCGATTAGGAGGAAAGATATGACCCCGACACCTTCTCACCCAACAAATAACTGAGGTAGGTTGCTGGCTGTGACTAAAATAATTATAAAGATCAAAAAGAGAAGTAGGTATTTAAAGAATTTGTCCTTGTAGGGGTCGTGGCTTATATATCATAGCGCAAACTCCAAGATGGATCAAGTGACGAAAAGAGCTACAGGGGTAAATATAAGGGAGTAGTGGTCTATCTTGAAGCTAATGTTCGCGGTAAATGACTGTGTGTTGATTCATTCTCAGGTGGTGATTACGGGGTCTATTTCTTTGTGAAGAAATACAATAAGGGGGGCCAAGCTAACGAAGAAGGCGGTTCGAACAGCGATTATGGTGTGGCGGGATCAGTTTGGTTGTTTTGTGCCTGGGTTGAGGGTGAGAAGCAGAGGGTAGGCTAGGGTAATAAAAACCAGCATAATAGGAGTCGTGATTGTCATCAGCCTCTGCTTGGATTTGCACCAAGAGTTTTTGGTTCCTAAGACCAACGGATGAGCTGTTATCCTTCAGAAGCGTGAGGAAGCCACGGAGTTTAACCCTGGGGGCAAGCATTAGCAGTGCTTGTCGTCTTCTTGCTCTTCCTTGGTGAGTTAGGGGGTTTTAACCCCTATCATTAGAGTCACGATCTAAGATTTTAAATTAAACTAAACTTACTAATAGCATCAACCTCACATGAGTTCTGGTTTTGCAACTAGAAGTGCTATTGGGGCTAGGTGAAGGGTAATTAGCAGGTGTTCTCGTGAGTGGAAGGGTGAAAGGTTGATTGCGTGGTTGGGGGTTTGGCCCCGTTGTGAGGTTAGGAATATATAGAGGGAGTAGCTCGCTGTAATCAGGGTTCCGGCTCCTGTTAGTGCAATAGTTCAGGGGGATCAGTTGAACAAGGCCGTAATGATTATAAGTTCGCCTATTAGGTTTGGTAGGGGGGGCATGGCAAGGTTGGCTAGGTTGGCCATGAATCATCAGACTGCTGTCAGGGGAAAAATCATTTGTATTCCTCGGGCCAGGATTATGGTTCGGCTATGAGTTCGCTCATAGGAGGTGTTGGCTAAACAGAATAAGGCGGAGGACGCTAGTCCGTGAGCAACTATTAAAATAATTGCTCCAGAGAACCCTCATGGTGTTTGAATCAAGATCCCCCCTGCAACTAACCCTATATGCCCTACCGATGAGTAAGCGATTAGTGACTTTAGGTCTGTTTGTCGCAGGCACATTAGGCCCGTCATAATAATGCCTCATAAAGCTAAAACTAGGAATGGATAAATCAATTGCTTGGAGAGAGGGTCGAGTACTACCATAATTCGCATTATGCCATATCCTCCTAGCTTTAATAGTACTGCTGCCAGGACTATTGACCCTGCCACTGGGGCTTCAACGTGTGCTTTTGGTAACCAGAGGTGGACGCCGTAAAGGGGTATTTTCACTAGGAAAGCGATTAAGCATCCGGCTCACCAGATTTTATGTCCTCATGAGTTTACTAGTATTGGTTCTGAGTTTAGGAGTACAAGCATGGACAGAGTGCCGGTGGATTGCTGGAGAAGAAGGAGGGACACTAAAAGAGGTAAAGAGCCCGCTAGAGTGTAGAACAGGAAATAGACCCCTGCATTCAGGCGCTCGTTTTGGTTTCCCCAGCGAGTAATAATGATGAGGGTAGGAATTAGTGTGGCTTCAAATATGATGTAAAACATAATGATCTCCGTGGCTCCAAATGCTATAATTAGAAAAGTTTGGAGGGATGCTAATAGAGCAATATATAAGCGTTGGCGATTAACGGGTTCGGGGTTGATGTGGTTCTGACTGGCCAGGATTATTAGTGGTAGAAGTCAGCAGGTTAACACTAAAAGGGGTGTTGATAGGGGGTCTGTACCAAAGTAAGCACTAGAGGCTGTTCACCCGGTATCTAGGGTTCACTTTAATCAAGACAAGCTGACAAGAGCGATAAAGAGGCTTTGTGCGGTGGCGGTGGTTCATAGTCACTTAGGGGATGCCAGTCAGATGGTTGGGAATAGTATGATAGTGGGGATTAGAACTTTTAGCATTGTAATAGGTTTAGGTTCTTTAGGCTGTCGGACCCATGGGTTCGAGCTGTGGCAACTAAGAGTGCTAGGCCGGTGCTTGCTTCACAAGCGGAAAAAGCTAATAGTAGCATAGGGGTTGTAGAAAAGCCTGTTGATTCTAGTTGTAGGGCTCATAAAGCAAGTGCGATAAACAAAGACAACATCATTCCTTCTAAGCATAAGAGTGCGGAGAGCAGGTGGGTCCGATGAAACGTTAATCCCATTAGTCCAAGCATAAAGGCTGAGCTAAAGCTAAAGTGTGTGGGTGTCATAAGGGGGTCGTGGGGTTTAACCACGATTTTCTGAGCCGAAATCAGAGGTCTTTCTTTGGACTAACCCCCTATTCAGCTCATTCTAGGCCGCCTTGTGTTCATTCATAGACTAATCCTAAAGTGAGTAAAATCAGGACAGCTGTAGCCCAGAATAGTGTTCCAGCTGGGTTGTGTAGTTGGTCTCCTCAAGGAAGTGGGAGAAGGAGAGCAATTTCTAAGTCAAAGAGTAGAAACAGGATCGCTACTAGGAAGAATCGCAGAGAGAAGGGTAGTCGGGCGGACCCGAGGGGGTCGAATCCGCATTCGTAAGGGGATAGTTTTTCTGTGTCTGGGTTCATCTGGGGAAGTCAGAAGGCCACTGTTGCGAGGATAAGGGACAAGGCTGTTGCAATAATAATTATAGCTGTAATCAGGTTCATTATCTCTCCTTGGGATTTAACCAAGACTAGGTGATTGGAAGTCACTTGTACTAACCTTAATACTAGAGAGATTATGAGCCTCATCAGTAGATTGATACGTAGAGGAATAATCAAACTACGTCGACAAAGTGTCAGTATCAGGCAGCGGCTTCGAACCCAAAATGGTGTTCAGAGGTAAAGTGGTGTTGGACTTGGCGTAGGAGGCACACGCCTAAAAATGTTGACCCGATAATTACATGAAGGCCGTGGAAGCCCGTGGCTACGAAGAATGTGGAGCCGTAAACGCCATCTGCGATTGTGAAGGGGGCTTCATAATACTCTATGGCTTGTAGGGCGGTAAAGTAAAATCCCAGGAGGATGGTGAGAGCTAAGGACTGGATAGCTTGTTTCCGTTTGCCTTCTATAATGCTGTGGTGAGCTCATGTTACTGTCACGCCTGATGCTAGAAGTACTGCTGTATTTAGGAGTGGGACTTCAAACGGATCCAAGGTTGTAATTCCTGTTGGGGGTCAACATCCGCCTAGTTCGGGTGTTGGTGCTAGGCTAGAGTGGTAAAAGGCTCAGAAAAACCCAAGGAAGAAAAAGACCTCAGAGGTAATAAAGAGAATTATTCCGAAACGCAATCCTTTTTGCACAGGGGGTGTGTGGTGCCCTTGGAAGGTTCCCTCTCGGACAATATCACGTCACCACTGAACCATGGTTAAGAGCAGTAAGGCTGTTCCAAAAATTATTAATGTTACGGAGTGGAAGTGGAATCATATGGCTAAGCCTGATGTTATTAGTAGGGCCCCTACGGCCCCTGTTAATGGTCATGGGCTTGGATCGACTATGTGGAATGCGTGTGCTTGGTGAGTCATTAAATGTTTTCTTGTAGGTACAGGCTTAACAGAAGGACAAACACATAGGCTTGAATTAATGCTACTGCGACCTCTAGAAGAGTGAGCAAAAAGAACACAGTTGCTGTTAGGATTGCTACTGTTGGCATTAGGGGTAGAAGAACGTAAACGGCTGTAGCAAGGAGTTGAATTAATAGGTGGCCTGCGGTTAAATTAGCTGTGAGCCGAACCCCTAGGGCGAGAGGTCGAATAAATAGACTAATGGTTTCGATAATAATTAGCGCTGGAATTAGGGGAATGGGTGTTCCTTCTGGTAGAAGGTGGCCTAAAGACATTGTTGGTTGGTCTCGCATGCCAATAATTACTGTTGCGAGTCAGAGAGGGAAGGCGAATCCCATGTTTATTGATAGCTGCGTTGTTGGTGTAAAGGTGTATGGAAGGAGGCCTAACATATTAATGGTGATGAGGTAAAGTATAAGAGAGGTTAACAATAGGGCTCACTTGTGGCCTCGCACGCTTAGGGGGAGTATGATTTGATTTGTAAATAGGTTAGCCAGTCACATTTGAATTGTAATAAGTCGATTTGTCATTCAGCGGGGTGCAGGGTTGGGGAACATAGTCCAAGGAAGAAAAACTGCAATGGCAATTAATGGAACTCCTAATAGGGCTGGGCTTGCAAATTGATCGAATAGGCTCGTTATCATGGTCAGTTTCATGAGCCAAATTTGTGGCTGTTGGTATCTACTAGTGCGGGTTCGTTTGGCTGGACGTAAGCCAGGACTTTGGTTGGAATGATGGTAAGGAATACTGCTCATGAAAGTATGAGGGTAAAAAATCACGGGTCCGGATTAAGTTGTGGCATCCACTAAGGGTGGTCGGTAGGCACCAAACTTCGGCTTAAAAGGCCGATGCTTATTCCAATTATTAGCTTCTTAGTGAGGCGTTTTCTAGTACTAGCGTAGATCAGTTCTCGAAGGTCTCTAGTGGAACTGCTTCAACTACGATAGGTATAAAACTGTGGTTGGCTCCGCAGATTTCGGAGCATTGACCGTAGAATACACCTGGGCGTGTAACAATAAAAGTAGTTTGATTTAGTCGTCCAGGTACTGCGTCCATTTTCACACCTAGGGATGGGACAGCTCAGGAGTGTAATACGTCCTCTGCGGATACTAAGACTCGGATTGGGGATTCTTTTGGAATTACTATTCGGTGGTCTGCCTCTAGAAGGCGGAATCCGCCAGGGGTGAGGTCTTGTGTGGGAATTATATAGGAGTCGAACTCGAGGTTCTCATAGTCTGTATACTCGTAACTTCAATATCATTGGTGTCCCATGGCTTTAATTGTAACGTGGGGGTCGTTGATCTCGTCCATTAAATAAAGAATTCGGAGAGAAGGGAGGGCAATTAAGATTAAGATAATGGCCGGTAGGATTGTTCAGACAATTTCAATTTCCTGTGAGTCCAAAATAAATTTGTTAGTAAGTTTGGTTGAAACCATAGCGATAATAATGTAAAGTACTAGTGTGCTAATCAAGAATACAATTATTAAGGCATGGTCGTGAAAGCAGAGAAGTTCTTCTATTACAGGTGATGCCGCGTCTTGGAATCCTAGCTGTGTGGGATATGCCATTAAGCTATAAGCTTAAAACATACAGGAGTTTAACCTGCGATTTCACCTCGACAAGGTGATGTAATCTACTTTACTAATGTTTTTATAAGAAAGTGACAGAGTGGTTATGTGATTGGCTTGAAACCAGTGCACGGGGGTTCGATTCCCTCCTTTCTCGTTAGTCTATTTGTACTTGTACGAAGGCTGGCTCTTCAAATGTGTGATATGGGGGAGGGCAACCGTGGAGTCACTCCACGTTTGTTGTTGTAAGTTCTACTAGGGCCACTTCTCGTTTGGCTGTAAAAGCTTCTCAAAGAATAAATAAGAACATAATAACTGCTACTAGGGAGACTAATGATCCAATTGATGATACTGTGTTTCAAAGGGTATAAGCATCTGGGTAATCAGAGTACCGTCGTGGTATCCCTGCCAAGCCTAGGAAGTGTTGGGGGAAGAACGTGAGGTTAACACCAATAAACATTACCCCGAAGTGAATTTTTGTTCAGGCGCTGTTAAGGGTGTACCCCGTAAATAGTGGGAATCAGTGAACGAAGGCAGCCATGATAGCAAATACGGCTCCTATGGAAAGAACATAGTGGAAGTGAGCAACTACGTAATAGGTATCATGAAGAACAATGTCAAGGGATGAGTTGGCCAGGACAATTCCTGTTAGTCCCCCAACCGTAAATAGGAAAATAAATCCTAAGGCCCAAAGTATGGGGGTTTCTCATTTAATGGACCCTCCGTGAAGTGTAGCTAGTCAGCTAAACACTTTCACACCTGTTGGGATGGCAATAATTATAGTTGCGGACGTAAAGTATGCGCGAGTGTCCACGTCTATTCCTACAGTGAACATGTGGTGGGCCCATACAATAAACCCTAGTAGGCCAATGGCTATTATGGCTCAGACTATTCCTATATAACCGAATGGTTCTTTTTTCCCTGCGTAATAGGCTACGATGTGAGAAATAAGCCCAAACCCGGGGAGGATAAGAATATAAACCTCCGGGTGGCCGAAGAATCAGAATAAGTGTTGGTAAAGGATGGGATCTCCCCCTCCCGCAGGGTCGAAAAATGAGGTGTTAAGGTTTCGGTCCGTAAGAAGCATTGTAATGCCAGCGGCTAGAACAGGTAGCGATAGAAGGAGAAGTACGGCTGTCACTAAGACGGCTCAGACAAACAGGGGTGTTTGATACTGAGAGATAGCTGGAGGTTTCATGTTAATTGTTGTGGTAATAAAGTTAATTGCTCCTAAGATAGATGACACACCTGCTAAGTGCAAAGAGAAGATTGTTAGATCTACGGACGCTCCTGCGTGGGCCAGGTTTCCTGCCAGAGGTGGGTATACTGTTCACCCTGTTCCGGCACCAGCTTCTACGCCTGAAGAGGCTAGTAGCAGAAGAAAGGATGGGGGTAGAAGTCAAAAGCTTATATTATTTATTCGCGGGAACGCTATATCTGGGGCCCCAATTATAAGCGGGACCAGTCAGTTTCCAAATCCTCCGATCAGGATGGGCATCACTATAAAGAAAATTATTACGAAAGCATGAGCAGTAACGATAACATTATAAATTTGGTCGTCGCCCAGAAGAGACCCCGGCTGGCTTAGCTCAGCTCGAATAAGAAGACTAAGGGCGGTTCCTACTATACCAGCTCAAGCACCGAATACAAGATAGAGGGTGCCAATGTCTTTATGGTTGGTGGAGAAGAATCAACGTGTGATTGCCACAGGTAAGGTGGCCGAGTGCTTAGGCGGCGGATTGTAGCTCCGAGAATAGAGGTTTGAATCCTCTCCGTACCAGCCTTGTGGTGAGACCACATTAGGTTGCAAACCTAAAGACGCAAACTAAACATTTGCCTGGGCTTTTCCCGCCTTTACCCGCCCAAGCGGCGGGAAAAGTAGATGAATGCTCGCTGGTTTGGGCGCTTAGCTGTTAACTAAGAGTTTGTGGGATCGAGGCCCTCTCATCTAGAAGGGTTTTAGTTTAATTAAAATATCTGATTTGCAATCAGAAGATGTGGAGTAAAATCTGCAAGTCCTATCAGGGACTAGGGGCTTCTCACCCCTGCTTAGAGCTTTGAAGGCTCTTGGTCTTGGTTATCCTAAGTCCCTAGGCAGTAATCATCAAGATTGCTGGGGTTAGGGGCAGGAAGCCAGTGGTAATTACAATCGCTAGGGTGAGAGGCAGAGAGGTTTGGGTTGGCAGAGTTCGTCATTGGGGGACAAGGTTGACTATGCTTGGGGAAACAGTAAGGGTTATTGCGTAACAAAGCCGTAGGTAAAAAAATAGACTTAGTAGAGCGGTCAGGGCCATGATGGTGGCTGTGATCGGGATGTTTTGTTTCGCTAACTCTTGGAGGATTAGTCATTTGGACATAAAGCCCGTCAGTGGCGGAAGGCCCCCTAGTGACAAAAGGGTTAGAAGCGAGATAGATACTAAGGCCGGGCTTTTAGACCAGGTTATGGTTAAGGTACTAATTTTGGTGCTAGAAAGCGCCTTTAGGGTAAGAAAGGCTGCGGAGGTTATGAAAATATAGAGTCCTAGTGCAATCATAGTAAGTTGGGGAGAATACTGAAGCACAATAATCATTCAGCCTATATGTGCGATTGAGGAGTAAGCTAGAATTTTCCGCAACTGGGTTTGATTTAGCCCGCCTCAGCCGCCGATCAAGGACGAAATAACGCCGAGGGACGTTAATAGGGCTGGGTTAGTGGCTTGAGTGGCTTGAATAATTAGTGCGAAGGGGGCAAGCTTTTGTCAGGTAGACATAATTAGTCCGGTGAGAAGGTCCAGTCCTTGTAAAACTTCTGGTATCCAGAGGTGTATGGGAGCTATTCCAACCTTGAGTGCTAGTGCAATAGTAAGGGTTATGCCGGCGAGAGGGCTGGGTAAACTGTTAATGTTCCATTCTCCCGTGGTCCAGGCATTCATGGTGCTAGCGAAGAGAATTATTGCCGCTGCTGTGGCTTGAATTAAAAAGTATTTTGTCGTGGCCTCCACGGCTCGTGGGTGGTGGTGTTGCGCTATTAGGGGGATAATTGCTAAGGTGTTGATTTCTAAGCCCATTCAAGCTAAAAGTCAGTGGGAGCTGGCAAATGTTACGACAGTCCCTAACCCTAGGCTGGACAGAAGGATGGTAAGTACGTAGGGGTTCATTGATTGAGGAGGGATTTTAACCGTCATGTTCGGGGTATGGGCCCGAGAGCTTGTTTAGCTGACTCAATCAGTAGAAAGTGGTGTAGAGGAAGCACTAAGAGTTTTGATCTCTTCAGTATGGGTTCAACTCCCTTCTTTCTAAGAACTAAGGGGACTTTAACCCCTATATTCCACTCTATCAAAGTGGTCCCTGAGCATTCGGGCACAGTTCCTTTATAGTTGTGGTGGAAGACCGGTCAAGGCGATAGGGAGGGCCGTGTGTCACAATACCAGCGCCAGTGTAATGGGTAGGAAGCTTTTTCAGATAAGATGCATTAGCTGGTCATACCGGAACCGTGGGTATGAGGCTCGAACCCATAGAAATACAATTGAGAGGAGCGCAGCTTTGGTTATAATATTCATGGTTGTGAACTCTGGCATATTTGGGATATGGGATGCTCCCAGGAATAAAATGGTCGAAAGGGTGTTTATAAGGAGGATATTGGCGTATTCAGCTAAAAAAAAGAGGGCAAACGGGCCTCCTGCATACTCTACATTAAATCCTGACACCAGCTCAGATTCACCCTCTGTCAGGTCAAAGGGCGCTCGATTCGTCTCTGCCAGTGTTGAAATATATCATATTGCAGCAAGTGGCCAAGCTGGAAGGAGAAGTCAGACGGACTCTTGAGTGGTGCTAAATGTTTGAAGGGTAAAGTTACCAGAGAAAATGATTGTGGAAAGGAGGATTAGTCCTAAGCTGACCTCATATGAGATTGTTTGAGCTACGGCTCGTAAGGCCCCAATCAAGGCGTACTTCGAGTTGGAGGCCCATCCCGAGCCTAGAATCGAGTAAACTGTGAGGCTTGAAAGGGCCATAATAAATAGGACCCCAAGATTCAGATTTGCTATAGGGCTAGGTATGGGGATTGGCGTTCACAGCATTATAGCTAGGGCTAATGCGAGTATAGGAGCAGTCAGAAACAGCAGAGGAGATGAGGAAGATGGGCGGATTGGTTCTTTAATAAAGAGTTTGACGCCATCAGCGATGGGTTGGAGTAACCCATATGGTCCAACCACATTGGGCCCTTTTCGCAGCTGTATATAGCCTAGTACTTTTCGTTCAATCAGGGTTAAAAAAGCGACGGCCAATAGGACCGGTGCAACATAGGCGAGAGGATTGACCAGGTGATTCATTAGGGCATTAATCATAAAACTGGGAAGAGGACTTGAACCTCTGGACGAAAGGGCTTAGGCCTTTTGCAATTGCCGAGCTCTGCCATCCCAGTAACCCTTATCTGGGGTCTGGCTTTTAGCTTTCCTTTGCTTGATTTATTTGTGGTCATCAATTTGGGGTGAGGCGTGCCTCAAGCATAGGCCTCCTTTTTCCTGTCCTTTCGTACTGGGAAGAAATAGCTTTACAGATAGAAACTGACCTGGATTACTCCGGTCTGAACTCAGATCACGTAGGACTTTTATCGTTGAACAAACGAACCCTTAATAGCGGCTGCACCATTAGGATGTCCTGATCCAACATCGAGGTCGTAAACCCCCTCGTCGATATGGGCTCTGGGAGAGGATTGCGCTGTTATCCCTAGGGTAACTTGGTTCGTTGATCGGCTTTGTGGCCGGATCATCTTTGGTCAGCATTTCTGTGACTTAGAGGTGTATCTCTTGGTTCTAGGGGTTTCCCCAGTCCACTTGGAGGTTTAGTTTTTCTCCGTGGTCGCCCCAACCGAAGGAAGAGTCTTAGATTCCACAGGGGTTTTTGTTTTTATTAACTTGTCTGATGTGGTTAAGCCTTGTACCTAAAGCTCCAAAGGGTCTTCTCGTCTTGTATTTCTATACCCGCTTCTGCACGGATAGATCAATTTCACTGACTTGGAAGGGGAGACAGCTAAGCCCTCGTTTAGCCTTTCATACTTGACCCCATTTAAAGGACGAGTGATTACGCTACCTTTGCACGGTCAGAATACCGCGGCCGTTAAACTAATAGTCACTGGGCAGGCTGGACCTCCTATACTGTTATATTGCAGGAGGCGATGTTTTTGGTAAACAGGCGAGGCTTGTGTTTGCCGAGTTCCTTTCCTTCCTTTTAGTCTTTCCTGGGGTGCACACCAGTGTGGGGGTAACGGTAGTAATTGTGGGGTTTTCTTGATTATTTTGTAGGCCACAATCCCCTCTTTTTTTGGGTCCGTTATTTGTCGGTGGTTGGTCCGGTCCAACTTACACTTGTGCTAGGAGAAGGTCTGGTCTTCTTGTTACTCATTTTAGCATTATCTCTCCCATGCAGGCATGGGGCGGTCCGGTATTTCTAGGGAATTAAGATTTTTTTATCGGTATAGTTAACTTTTTCTTGTTCGAGCTTTAACGCTTTCTGGCTGGATGGCTGCTTTTAGGCCCACCAAAACAATTAGTTTTGCGTGCTGTGATCTTTATTCTCCTGTTAAGGTTGTGTCCTTTGTCAAAGGGGCTGTACCCCTTTTGACTAACTCTAGTGTTTTTTCCTAAATTTTAAAGATTTTTTAAATACGGAGTGCACTAGGCTGAACTTGTATTCATTTCCCGGGCAACCAGCTATAACCAGGTTCGATAGGTCTGTCACCCCTACCCGGAGGTCCTCCCACTCTTTTGCCACAGAGACGGGTTAGTCCTATATACATAGACTGCCTCGGGGTAGCTCACCTGGTTTCGGGGTATTAAACTAAAGGTCTCTTTGCTTAAGCGATGCTGGCTAAACCATGATGCAAAAGGTACGGGGTTATACCCCTGTTTTGTTGTGCTTATATGAGTTGTTTCATTTCTCTTTCATCTTTCCCTTGCGGTACTTTCTCTATTGCTCTTCTTGAATCTTTTCTGTCTCCCGTACTGAGATGAGGAAAATGGTTTAATTTATTGTGTTAAATTATGTTTCATTATTTATGTTGTTGGGTTAGGCTTGGTGGTGAGGCTAGCTGTTTGGCTCAGAATGACCCTATTTGCACGGGTTTCTTCTCGGCGTAAATGAGATGCTTAACTGATTCAGCCACATTCTGGGTTTGTCCAAGTGCACCTTCCGGTACACTTACCTTGTTACGACTTTTCCCCCCTCGTCAGTGCTATCTCATTAGGTATACTGTTTGCATTTAGACTGGGGGGAGTGACGGGCGGTGTGTACGCGTCTTAGAGCCGGGTTCAAAAGGACTCTCTATTTCCTTTTTACTACTAAATCCTCCTTCTGGCATGTGTTTCATATTGCGCGTTCGTAATATTCTGAATTAGAAAATGTAGCCCATTTCTTCCCGCTCCATGTGCTACACCTCGACCTGACGTTCTGGGTTTTGCCCATTTTGCTTACTTTTCTGCCTTCACAGGGTAAGCTGGCGACGGCGGTATATAGGCTGTTTTAACTAGGAGGGGTGAGGTTTAACGGGGATAATCGGTTCTAGAACAGGCTCCTCTAGGGGGATCTAAGACACCGTCAGGTCCTTTGGGTTTTAAGCTAGTGCTCGTAGTGTCCGGGCGGACATTGTTGTAGTCATATGTCTTAGTTTACGGCTAAGCATAGTGGGGTATCTAATCCCAGTTTGTTTCTTAGCTTTCGTGGGCTCAGGTATTTTTAAAGTTACTTTCGTATTTGGGCTTCAGGCTTCCAGGAGCGTATGACGGCCAAGGGGCCATTTGACTTTATTTTTTGATCACCCATAACCACTCTTTACGCCGTGGTTAATCAACTGGGGCCTCTCGTCTAACCGCGGTTGCTGGCACGAGTTTTACCGGCCCTATGTAACCTTAACTGAGTCAAGCTTTCGCTTATTGCTTAATGTCTATCACTGCTGGATCCCCTTGGGGGTGTGGCTAGGCTAGGCGTCTTGGGCTAAATACTTGTGCCTGATGCCCGCTCCTCGTCCCCAAGCAAGGGGATTGAGGGCATGCTCACAGGGCTGCGGAGACTTGCATGTGTAAGTTAGGTTAAAGCTGATTAAAAGGTCGGGACCATGCCTCTGTGCATGCGGGGTTTTTTAGGACCCAGCTTGGCATCTTCAGTGCCATGCTTTGTATTAAGCTACGCTAGC